CTTTTTCTTTTCGTATGATTTTTTTTACTATACCTGCTGCTGTAGCATTATAAAAATTATTATTACTCTTGCTCCCGTCGGGATAAATCTGACCCCTTCCCCTGTTCCCGCCTACGTATATAGGATATTTTAAGAAGTGAACATCTCTCTTAGTAGCGGGATCTGGGGAAAGAATAGGAAAGGTTATTTCACTATATTTCTGACCAGGAACAGGGCCTACCACAAGAATATTTTTTTTTTCGGGACGATAGCTTTGAAAAGGCAGATTACCTATCTTTTCTTTAATCTCAGGCGAAATACGATCGGGGGGGGCCAATTCAAAACCCTCCGGTAGAATAAGAACAGCCCCCACATTCAAAGCCCCCTTTTTACCATTAGCAAGAACTTGTTTCACTTGCATATCATAAGGAATTCGAACAACTGCTTCAAATACAGTATCAGGAAGTACCGCTTGTGGAACCTCAATATCCACGGGCTTATTAGCTAAATGGCAATTGGCACATACAATACGGCCAGTTGCTTCTCGCGGATTTTCATAACCCTGCTGTGCAAAAATGGGATATGCATTTGAAATGGGTGCTCGAGTTATTATATATATCATGAGCGATACGGAAATGGATCGAGTAATCTCTTCCTTTATCCAAAAAAAGGCATTTCTAGTTTGCATGGTCCAATCATTGATCCTCAAATTTCTACAATAAAATTAGGTAGGTCACTGGCATAGTTCCCTATCCATGATTCTGCTATTTACTGAAATAGTTTTCCTGGAATATAGGAAGAATCCCTTGGGGGGGTAGAAAGAAAAAGAAAAGAATAAGTCAATTTTTGAATGTTTAGCTTTTGTACAAAATAACAAACTTTATAATTGGATCAGTGGATCGTTTTTTCAGTCATTCATTGAATGATAAATCACTACAAGTGACGGAGATACGCGATTTAAATAACGGAAAATCCAATATTTAAAAATTGTATCTAAAATGACTGGAAAAGTGGAAACAAGACCAGATATAATTTGATCATTCTGAGCAAATCCAAAATCTTTATAGACAGAACCAATCATTAGTTCCCAACCATGGGTCGAATGGAATCCTATACATAAATCAGTTAATAAAAGAATAGAAAAAGCTTTTATTGTGTCACTTAAGTTATATAGGAATTCTTGAACCCAAGAGTTAAGAATAATAAGTTCTTGATTACCTAGAATAGAATAACCACTTAGAATAACGAAACAGATTATATTTGTCGAGAAGTGCAAAATCGTATGGATACGATCTTCGTTGTGCGTCTTGATCAATTGGATGGTTTCTTTGTAGATTCCGGTACGAAGGTTTTGTAGACGTGTTTCCGGGTATTCCTTTAGCATTTCATCCAAGAGGAAGAGTTCCTCGAATTCTATGAATTTTTTTAGAATATTCTTTTCTTGAATGATATTCAAGAAAATTTCGGATTGCCTAGTATTCCACCAATTAGTAACCCAAGATTCCAGACTTTTCTTAAATGTGAAAGAGATGCACCAGGGCAAAAAGACTATAGATGTAAGATATAGAAGGGGAATGAATGCTTTCTTTTTTGCCATTTTTCGTCTTTAATGAACTCAGCTTCACCTCATTCGTCAACTCTATATGATAATAATATTTCTATCAAGCATAAGTTCTATTACAAGTCATAGAGCCTATATATAAAATATATAAATATATATATAAAATATATAAATATATATAAATCTATTCCCGCTTTTTTTTTTTATTTGCAATTCGGGAGTTAAGTTAGTCCTTGAATTTAGAAAGAATACAGAAATAGAATAAGAAAGCGAAAGAATCCACTGCCAATTCGAATGAAGAAAAAAATCTTGTTTCAAAAGATATCAATTGCTAAGATTCGAAGCAATTACCCCTTTTGATGAATACACGAAAGAGCACTTCGCGTAATTCGGATTTCGAAACCAAAGAACGCCCCTTCTATCAAAATAGAAAAGATTTGAAAAAAAAAAAGAATTTATTTTCCCTAAGAAAGCATTCATTTTTCAGTTCATTTTTCAGTTCATTTTTTTTTTTCAAAATACTTCAATTGGTACACGCAAGAAATAGGCCAATTCTGCAGCTTTTTGTTCAATTTCTCGTGGAGTCAAATTCTCGTCAATACGAGTCAAGGGAATGGCCCCCTGTCCTATGATTTCCATATAAAGGATACGACGAGTATAAATACCCTCTTTAACTTCTATTCTGATGGACTTAATATCTTTCATAAGGAATCGGAGAATAATCCGACGATTTTTTCCAGGAAATCCCCAACGAAAAATACACACTATTCCCTCTTTTCTATCGAATCGATCATAACCACTACCTACATTCCACGAAATTGTACACCACAAATAAGAACTAATAAAGAGACCCGCGATTCCATAGAAAAACATCACAATCCCTTGTGGAAAAAAGGGAATTTGCTGAGACGGAAATAAAGATAAAAAATTCCTACCAAGATAACTGGAAGTTCCAACCAATAAGAACCCTAATGAACCTAAAAAAAGGATAAAGGCCCAGCAGAAATTACTTGTTTTTCGAGACCCCGTTATAAGTTCTATCCATATACGTTCTGATCGCCAACTCATATTAGATCCAGTTCTATTTTATTGGAATTGGGAGAATAAATAACCCAAGCAAATGAAAATGAATTTGCCTTTACTTTTCTTTTTTTTTTCCGAAGTAACTTTCATCAACTAGCACTCTTTTGATGTAAACCTTTAGGAGTAATTCATCGAATTGCTTCCAGAGCTAAGAAAAAATATATGAGATTTGTCCCTACTGCCCGTATCTAAAAAATCTTGTTTTTTTGAATATGAAGAAATAAAGAAGCCATTGCAATTGCCGGAAATACTAGGCCCACTAAAGACACAAAAATGGAGGGTAAGTTTATCATAGAATGGGTACCTCGGTTTAATATTTGTACCTGTTATTTTTTTTTTTTTATTGTTATACTAAAATTTTTGTAATTTCATATTTTTATTATTCTTATAAAGATAGTCTATAATCACTAGAATTCATATATACTTATACTAAGTATATTTGAAAAATTATACTAAGTATAGCTAAGTGAATATATATAGATATAATAATGATAATGAGTATAGAATATAATAAATAAATAATAAAATACAAATTAATAAAGAATATAATAAAAAGTACAAATAGAATCTAATAATAAATTAATAAATAACTACTCACTCGCCACAGCACAGCACAAAAAAAAGAATTTAAAAAGAATTTTAGGCTCTGCTTGATTTTTCATTTTGAGTCAAAGGAAAGAAAGCATGGAGCTGAAATAACTCACTCAGAACCCCCTTTAAAGGATTACGCGGTACGATTGAATCAAATAAGCCCTTATGGAATAAATATTCAGCCGCTTGTGAACCTTCGGGTACTGTCTTATTCAACGTTTGTTCAATTACTCTTTTACCCGCAAATGCAATGTAAGCATTGGGTTCGGCAATAATGATATCCCCCAACATGCCAAAACTAGCTGTCACCCCACCAGTAGTAGGAGATGTGAGGATAGATACATAGAATAACTTTTTACTTCTTTGATAATCATATAAAGCAGAAGATATTTTAGCCATTTGCATCAAGCTCAAACTTCCTTCTTGCATACGTGCTCCTCCGGACGCGCATACTAGAATAAGAGGTAAAAGTTGATTGGTAGCATATTCGACCAAACGGGTGATTTTCTCACCTACTACGGATCCCATACTACCCCCCATAAACTGAAAATCCATAATCCCAATTGCTACGGGAATACCGTTTAGTTGACCTGTGCCTGTTTGAACAGCCTCAGTTAATCCTGTCTTTCTTTGATAAGAATCAATACGATCTTTATAAGGTTCCTCTTCCGAATGAAATTCAATGGGATCCAGAGAGACCATGTCTTCATCCATAGGATTCCAAGTACCTGGATCAATCGAACTTTCGATTCTATCCGAACTGCTCATTTTCAAATGATATCCACAGTGTTCACAAATATTCATTTTTGATTTCAAAATTTTATTATAATTTAATCCATAACAATTTTCGCATTCAATCCACAAATGCTTGTATTTTTGAGTTTCATCGAGATCATTAGAACTTTTTCTTCTAGTTAAATCACTATCATTTGTATCATTCGTGCTAGTTATTATACTAGAACTCTCGCTTTCACTACTATTTCTGCCCTTACCACAAATGTAACTATAAAAGTAACTGTCATTGTATTTGTCACTATCCCCTAAAATGTAACTATCAATACAGATTTGAGAACGAAGATAACTTTCAATGCAACTATTAATGTTATTATTCCAACTAGATTTAGTATCATACATGTAATGATCATCATCACTCTTAGAGACATTATTCAGATAGCTAGAATTCTTATAACTATAAAAAAAACTTTCTGGTTCACTTAGAAAAGAATGATCATTGTCAATCTTCAAAATTTGATTTTCAATATCCAAATATATGGAATAACTCTTACTCTTACTATCCCTAACTAAAAAAGTTTTATCAGATAGGAAATTCCGGATGTTCCTGACACCGACTAAATAATCAATATTACTGTAACTTGAATTGTCACTATCATTCCAACTATGAATGTTTTTATCCATATAAGTTATAATTTCGTCTTCACTTACACTGGTATTTTCAATAGGACCAAAACTATCCATTGATTTACTTAACCCACACCTGTATTCTAACTCCCTATTAAACAACATAGAATTGAACCACCATTTTTCCATAGAGCTTTTTTTTCCTCTATTTACATGAAAATACAATAGATGAATAGTCATTCGATGAAAAATCATATCATATAAATATTCTATTTAAAATATTATATCTCATTTATTTATATTTACTATAAATATAATAAATATAAAAAAAAATAATAGAATTGAAAAAAGAATTCCAGCACATATTATAGTGACATATATAGTGAGATATATAGTGAGATAAGACTCCCGGTTCTCACGAAAAAGAATCATTTTTTTTAATACCCACTTGCTCGTTATTATTATAAGTTACGAATCCTAGTGATTGGATTTATATACTTATTTTTTTTTATAGTTTATTGAAAAAATATTCTAATATAAAAAAAAAATATAATAATATATTATTTAATATAATTCTATTATATAATAAAAAAAAAAAAATCACCTCATTGGAGGTAATGTATTTATATACCCAATTACTTCATTTAGTCATTATTCATTTGCTTTTTCCTATATCTTCTATCTCTATCCAGTTTTCTTATTTTTATTTTGAGGATCGATAAAAATAAATTTTGGTGGCTATAGAAAACAGCATTCTATGTCAACAATAAGAAATAACAAATTAGGTATGAATAGAACAAGAGAGCGGAGGGGGGGGATAAAAGATAAAGGAGTTCTATAAATCTATATAAATCTATATACAAGTCATCCCCCCCCCCTCTTTTTTTTTTATTTCATTAATTGAATTTCGTTTGTTGATTAGGGCAAAGTTCCATAAAAACACCTGCCTTTTTTGAAATATCTTGAACAGTTCCTGTAGGTTGAGCGCCTTTTTCAAGGAAATATAGAATAACAGGAATATTTAAATAGGTTTGATTCTTTATTGGATCATAAAAACCCACTTTCCGAAGATCTCTTCCCTCTCTTCGGGATCGAAGATCAATTGCAACAATTCGATAAACGGCTCATTGGGATAGATATAGATGAACAATACACCCCCCTAGAAACGTATAAGAAGTTTTCTCCTCGTACGGCTCGAGAAAATTCAAAATTATGTCTATGTATAAAATTATGATGTTAAATAGATCAATAAAATCATCAAATCAATTAGACTATGATTTAAGTATTTTTTTTTTCTTATTCTTTCTGAAAAAGAATAAGAACTCCTCATAACTCAAATTGGATAACTCTCAAATAACTCAAAGGAAAAAAACCTTTTAGGTATTTCCTTTATTGAGCGGTCTCTACCCCCTTTCTTGCCTGTCTTCTTTCGAATCTATTTTTTTTATTCATTCTTTATTCATTCTAAGAGAATTGGTATTCTAATAGAATTGTTGAGACAATTTGAAAATGGTATTTACTTGTTCCAGGATCCTTTAGCTTTTCCTTGAATCATTGGGTTTAGACATTACTTCGGGGATCTTTAATCGTTTCAAAAAATGGCAGCAACATACCATTTTTTGATTTCTTTCTCTCAAAGAATCATACAAATAGAAGGTTGATTCCCGCAGATACACTTTTGATCTAAATAGTTTTACCAATTCCAACAAACTAGATAATGTTTTGACTTTTTTTTTAACCTTGCTCGAATTGGATCCTTTCGATTTCTCTATCAAAAATATACTTACGAAGTTGTTCTAACTTATTAATTTTCACTAACCTTAGATACTTGCCCCTGAAAAATAAATCAACTCGAGCTCCATCATGTACTATTTACAGCATCAATCCCTCTCCCGTCCCCCAAACAACGAGTTCTAGTCGAACAGAACAAACGATGTCGAGCCAAGAGCACCCCGATTTCTATATACTAGAAAAAATAGCGGATGTAAGAATCCACAGCTAATCTAATCATGTCTTTCAAGTCGCACGTTGCTTTTTACCACATCGTTTCAAACGAAGTTTTACCATAACATTCCTTTAGTTTGGATCCGGTATGTAATTGATTCAATTATGAAATCGTGAATAGTCATTGATTCAATCGATACATAATAATCTATACTTTTTACTTCTAGGTTTTCCCTCTATATGAATGGACAATTTCTAAAGTAAAGAAGTCTAAAAAAAAGTTCAAATTAACTCGATATTGTATGAATAGATTTTCTATTCTATTTTGATAGTTTGTAAAATAGAAAAAATGAATTTCTTCAAAAAAAAAAAAATATTAGAAAAAAAAAATAGAAATATGAAATAATAATAATAAAAAATATCTTTTTTTATTATACAATTATCCACAGTGATTGCAATAAAAACAATAACAAAAAAAAAGAAAGGGTAATCTTTATTCTGATATACAATTTGTATTCAAATAGGATATACATCATGAATGGATATGCTCTGGGACGGAAGGATTCGAACCTCCGAATAGCGGGACCAAAACCCGTTGCCTTACCGCTTGGCCACGCCCCATTTTCGATTCGACACTAATCACTAATAAACAGTATTATTGGTATTGGTTGTTCGTCAATTCCAGTTCAAAAATATCTAATATCTATAGAATAAATTGTTGCTAGGATTTTGATATGCGTAGATATAAAATTAAACTGAAATTCTTGATCATTACATAGAATTCAATTAAGATATTGTATGAAAGTATGATTTCTTCTATTTTTGATTTCAGAATAAAAAGATTTTGAACTTGAACTGGATAAGTTCAAATCAAAGAAGGATTTTGGGGAGTCTGATCTTATTTGATTCATTTTTTTTAGTATTACTAATTTATTAATATTATTAAGATTCCTAATTAATAATTTAAATTATTAATTAGTAATATTAATTAAGATTTATAATTAATATTTATAATTAATAAATAATAATAGAATAAATATTTATATTAATACTAATTAATAGATAATATAAATCGTAAATTAAATAAATAACCAAATTTATATTCATTTATATTCATCATTTATATTCATAATTTATATTCATAATTTATATTCATAATATAAATAAATTATATATATAATATAAAATAATATAAATATAAATTAATAATATATAATATAAATGAAATATTATTATATATTATATATTATTATATATATATTATAATAAAAAATTAAAAAAAAAAATTAAATAAAATAATAATAAATATTAATTAACTATTTTAAACTATTTTAATTATTTTTTAATTATTTAATATAGTTTATTATTCTTATATAAATTTTATATAAATTATTCTTATATAAATTTTATATAAATTCTAAAAATATATATAAAAAAATATATATAAAATTTATATAATTATATTTTATATTATTTTTAGAATATTTATAATTAGAATTATAGAATTCTTTCTAAATTAGAATAAAAATTATACATATATATACATATACAATATACAATACAATAAAAATCAAAATTCTAATAAAAAAAAAAAAAAAAGCAAAAATACAATGAATTTTCTTAAAGAACAAAATATTTGTTATGCTTAATATCTTTAGTTTGGTCTGTATTTGTATTCACTCTGCCCTTTATTCAAGTAGTTTTTTCTTCGCGAAATTACCTGAAGCCTACGCTTTTTTGAATCCAATTGTAGATATTATGCCAGTAATACCTGTACTCTTTTTTCTCTTAGCTTTTGTTTGGCAAGCTGCTGTAAGTTTTCGATGAGATCTTTAATTTGAATAATGTCCTAAAAAAATTCAGAATTTATTCGAAAACAAAAATTCGAACATTTTAACAATTTCTAAGATCAGATAAGTCTTACAGTGTGAATCCTCGATTCAAATATTGAAATTTGTTGATAGACAAGAAAATTTGGGACCATCTCATTCTTACGTTTTTTCCATTGAGAAATCCTAATCCTATTATTAGTATTAGATTTGAGTCCACCATCAATACCTAGATTGTGGATATGAAAGAAAATTTTTGGTAATAGTAATACAGGGCTCGACCCTTACTACAAGTAAATTTCCGAATTTTTTTCTATTTCCTCGAAATCACTTCATTTCTTAGAAACTTAGTATCAAAAGAAACATAAACATAATGTGTAATATAAGAGAATCTATTCTCTCTCTCTGTCGTTTTTTTTTATTTTAATTATCTTAATTATCTTGGAGATTTTGTAATGCTTACTCTAAAACTATTTGTTTACACGGTAGTGATATTCTTTGTTTCTCTTTTCATCTTCGGATTCCTATCTAACGATCCAGGACGTAATCCAGGACGTGAAGAATAAAAAAATATTTTTGGTTTTCTGTGTTTTCCTTGCTTGTGCTGGATTTTGAAATATTTTTAGGATTTTATCTATTTTACATCTTTAACTAGTAAATAAAAAAAAATCAAACAAACAAGGAAAACAAACAAAAGAAGCTATAGAAGTTCAAAAGACAAAAAATACCAAATCATCCAACGGGAACGGAAAGAGAGGGATTCGAACCCTCGGTAAACAAAAAGCCTACATAGCAGTTCCAATGCTACGCCTTGAACCACTCGGCCATCTCTCCTACATAATGATTATGGCCCAGAAACCGGGTGAATAGTGAGTCATTCATATTCCATTTTTTTTGGATAGACGCATACAATCAATTCGAACTATAAAAATAGAAAGAAAAAGTTTTTATCAAAAAAAACCTCCTTCGAGGCCGTAGGATAAACAAATTTGATTAATGAGTCTGTTTTTACGTTATTTCGTACTGTATTGTACAATTCCTTTGTTTGTGGGATTATTTTCTTTTCCCACGCGATAAATAAAATAATTAAATTGTAGAATGGATTGCTACCTATGCCTAGATCTCGGATAAATGGAAATTTTATTGATAAGACCTTTTCAATTGTAGCCAATATCTTATTACGAATAATTCCGACAACTTCAGGAGAAAAAGAGGCATTCACTTATTACAGAGATGGTGCGATTTGATTATCTTTTTTTTATTTACCGATCTCAGTCTTAGGAGAAAGACACATTCTTCGGAGAGAAAGAAAAAAAAAATTGAAAAAAAAAACCTACGCTTGCTGAAGGTGAAGTTTGTAAATAAAACGATTAATTCCTTCTGTCGTGTATCCCCGATTAATACAGCCTCATATGCTTCAATTTTAGGTTTATAGTATTAAGCAAAAGGTTATACCTATACCTATGGGGTTAGGTCAACCCTACTCCACTAGTATCAATAGGCGGCTGGGGGAAGAAGCACTACGCTTAGGAATCAACAACACGAAAACTTTGTAAAAAAAAAATATCCTCCCCTTTCTTTTCGGGATCGGGACTAACAAGAATGGTTGGGACAACAAACATCCATCTCGTTCGTATTTTGGATACCCGTATAACCATCGAAGACTGTTGAAGTGACTAATTCCGGGAAATTAAGCGGCGTTGAGGACAAAGAAATTGTTGGAGTTACCATTTTTTTATCCAGTACCAACATACTTGATGTTAAGAAAATATCTTTTCTTTTACAGGAAGGTTGGCTAGAGATTTCTTGTAAACACACTAGCCCTGCTCAGTTGATAATGAGAATACTGCAATCTTTTTTGATTCTATGTATTTTTATCATTATACACATAAAGGAGGAGCCGTATGAGATGAAAATCTCACGTACGGTTCTGGAACGGAGATTCTTTGAACCGAATGACGACCGTAACGGATGTCGGCTCAATCTGAAGGAAATTATGCGGAAGCTTTACAGAATTATTATGAGGCTATGCGACTGGAAATTGATCCCTATGATCGAAGTTATATACTTTATAACATAGGCCTTATCCACACAAGTAACGGAGAACATACGAAAGCTTTGGAATATTATTTTCGGGCACTCGAACGAAATCCGTTCTTACCCCAAGCGTTTAATAATATGGCCGTGATCTGTCATTACGTGCGACTATCTCCACTATAGAAAGAAAAAAAAAAAAAGAACGATAAGAAATACTAGAAAAAAAAAATAGGCTTTCTACATATATATCGTCCAAAACAACGATTTTTATCAGCTGTAGCAAAGAAAGAAACTTCGAAATAGGAAGAAATAGATATGCCTAGATACTTTTTTCTATGGATAAAAGATCTAATTGATAGAGGAAGCACCGTAAAGATCAATTAGCGAGGTTTTGGGCCGATACAATAAGAACTGCTTACTTCTATCATGATAGAAAAGTTAGGAATCCACTTATGTAATAAAGTCGATCCCCTAGGGTTTTGAGCAGCGGTGTAGTATCTGATCCCAAAGATAGTAAGTCTTTTCTTTCTTATAAAGAAAAGACTTTCTCAAAGATTCTATAGAAATTGATATATCATATATGAAAGTATATGATATATGAAATCGAGATAGTTACCTTTCAGAAAATTATAATGAGAGGGTTAATGCCGATGCTTTATTCTTCTGAAGGTAGGAGAAAAGATAAAACTATAGATAAAACTAGAAAAAGGGGATGAAATTCTTTCTTAATCAAAATTCAAGTTTGAAACTCATGTAATTAACCTCTTTTCTTTTGGTTAACTCCAGAAGAAAAATGGAACACCAAAAGAATTGACTGCTGAGCCGTATGAGGCAGGAAACTCTCAAGTACGGTTCTAAGGGAAGGAATTTACTCACCTATTCCGACCGCGGAGAACAGGCCATTCGACAGGGAGATTCTGAAATTGCGGAAGCTTGGTTTGATCAAGCCGCTGAATATTGGAAACAAGCTATAGCCCTTACCCCTGGTAATTATATTGAAGCACAGAATTGGTTGAAGATCACAGGGCGTTTTGAATAGGAACACTTTGTTTATTATTTAATTTTAATTTTTTTTTATTTATTTAGATTATATTTATTATTTATATAATTTATTTATATAATTTATATTTATATTCTTTATATATTTATAGAATTATATATTTATAGAATAATATATTTATAGAATAATATATTTATATAATATTAATAAGAAATATTATTATTATTATTATATATTTCTTATTATTTATTATATATATAATTTTTATATAATTTTTATAATTTATTGTTTGTTGTCCCCATCAGTCAAATAAACAAATAAAATAGATCGTTTCTATAGGAAGAACCAATCAGAGAATTTCATTATATCCCTTCTAAAATCGTTCTATTTCGTCTGATATTTCGTAGAGATAAACTATACGTGGATACAGTAGAGAATTCTATTTTTTTTTTTTCTGCTATTCAAACTAATATTCAAACTAATAAAAGAGACCTTCGAAAAACTAAATAGAAATACCGGTATGTCCCCTAGTAATGCTAATGACTGCTCACGTGATTTGAAATAGAGTACATTTTGAAATAGAGTACATAATAATATCTTCTATGTAAAAATGTAAAACAGAAAGTGAAATTAGTTCCATCTAGGAACTTCTAATTAAAATCTGAATACACTAGGTTGCACAAAAAATTATTTAACTTCAATTCAAAGTCCAGAAAAGGTTTTAGAAGATTAAAAAAGGTCCGTTGAGCGCCTCGCTACTATGTCATAATAGATCCGAACACTTGCCCCGGATTGACTTCCGGATCATAATTGTTCTAGTGAATAACTAAAGAAAATAGATTAAAGAAAATATAGAATAGATAGATGGGAGATAGAAGAGAAAGAAACTCAATAGAAACATCTCTCATAAGTTCACTAATTATGTCTTATGTTGGCGGGTCTCTTTGTATGTGTTGTCCGGAAAGAGGAGGACTCAATGATTATTCGTTCGCCGGAACCAGAAGTCAAAATTTTGGTAGATAGGGATCCCATAAAAACTTCTTTCGAGGAATGGGCAAAACCTGGTCATTTCTCAAGAACAATAGCTAAGGGACCTGATACTACTACTTGGATCTGG